GTTAATGTAGCTTAATGATTAAAGCAAGGCACTGAAAATGCCTAGATGAGCTTACCAAGCTCCATAAACACAAAGGTTTGGTCCTGGCCCTTCTATTAGTTTTTAGTAAACTTATACATGCAAGTATCCCCGCACCAGTGAGAATGCCCTCTAAATCATCCTGTTGATAAAAAGGAGCGGGTATCAGGCACACTCCGCAGTAGCCCATAACACCTTGCTCAACCACACCCCCACGGGAAACAGCAGTAATAAAAATTAAGCTATAAACGAAAGTTTGACTAAGTTATGCTAAACTACCACAAGGGTTGGTAAATCTCGTGCCAGCCACCGCGGTCATACGATTAACCCAAATTAATAGATTTCGGCGTAAAGAGTGTTAAAGATAATACAAAAAAATAAAGTTAAGCCTTGGCTAAGCTGTAAAAAGCCCCAGCCACTGTAAAATAAGCTACGAAAGTGACTTTTAAAATTCTGACACACGATAGCCAAGACCCAAACTGGGATTAGATACCCCACTATGCTTGGCCCTAAACCTAAAAAATTCTATACAACAAAATTATTCGCCAGAGAACTACTAGCAAAAGCTTAAAACTCAAAGGACTTGGCGGTGCTTCACACCCCTCTAGAGGAGCCTGTTCTATAATCGATAAACCCCGATAAACCCCACCAGCCCTTGCCAAATCAGCCTATATACCGCCATCTCCAGCAAACCCTAAAAAGGCCAAACAGTAAGCACAATCACAAATACGTAAAGACGTTAGGTCAAGGTGTAGCTTATGGGTTGGAAAGAAATGGGCTACATTCCCTATCCCAGGGCACATTTCCTCAAACGAATGTACTAATGAAAACGAGTACTGAAGGCGGATTTAGTAGTAAATTAAGAATAGAGCGCTTAATTGAACTTGGCCCTGAAGCACGCACACACCGCCCGTCACCCTCCTCAAGTTTATATAATTCAACATAAATTATGCCGATAAAAAAGTTACAAGAGGAGACAAGTCGTAACAAGGTAAGCGTACTGGAAAGTGCGCTTGGACAACTCAAGGCATAGCTTAAACAAAGCATCTAGTTTACACCTAGAAGATTTCATACAAAATGACTGCCTTGAACTAATCCTAGCCCACCCAAGTCAAATCTAACTACTTAATGCTGATAAATCAAAACATTTATTATACTGGCACTAGTATAGGCGATAGAAAATCTATTATGGCGCTATAGAAAAAGTACCGCAAGGGAAATATGAAAGAAGAATTAAAAGTAACAAATAGCAAAGCTTACCCCTTGTACCTTTTGCATAATGATTTAACTAGTCCAAGCTTAGCAAAAAGAATTTCAGTTAAGAACCCCGAAACCAGACGAGCTACCCATGAGCAGCTTTACAGAGCAAAATCATCTATGTGGCAAAATAGTGATGAGACTTCTGGGGTAGAGGTGAAAAGCCTAACGAGCCTGGTGATAGCTGGTTGTCCAGAACAGAATTTTAGTTCTAACCTAACCTTACCTGCTAAACCAAAAATAAAAATGTAAGCTTAGGTAATAATCAAAAAGGGTACAGCCTTTTTGAAGCAGGTTACAACCTTCATTAGAGAGTAAACAAATGAAAAAACCATAGTTGGCCTAAAAGCAGCCATCAATTAAGAAAGCGTTCAAGCTCAACAATAACAACTCTCCTTAATTCCACAAACTAATAATCAACTCCTAATTTAACACTGGACTATTCTATTAATTAATAGAAGAAATACTGTTAATATGAGTAACAAGAATCTATTCTCCACGCACAACTATATATCAGAACGAATACATCGCTGATAGTTAACAAAACCAAAATTCACCTAAAATAATTAGCACATTCACAAACTAAATTGTTAACCCGACACAGGAGTGCAATCCTACGGAAAGATTAAAAAAAGTAAAAGGAACTCGGCAAACACAAACCCCGCCTGTTTACCAAAAACATCACCTCTGGCATTGATAGTATCAGAGGCACTGCCTGCCCAGTGACACCAGTTCAACGGCCGCGGTATCCTGACCGTGCAAAGGTAGCATAATCACTTGTTCTCTAAATAGGGACTTGTATGAATGGCCACACGAGGGTTTAACTGTCTCTTACTTTTAATCAGTGAAATTGACCTTCCCGTGAAGAGGCGGGAATATAGTAATAAGACGAGAAGACCCTATGGAGCTTTAATTAACCAGGTTACGAAAATTAAAACTCACTCCTACAGGAGATAATTACATATTTTCGGTGATCTGGCAATTTAGGTTGGGGTGACCTCGGAATACAGAAAAACTTCCGAGTGATTATAATATAGACCTACAAGTCGACACAATACATCACTTATTGATCCAAACCATTGATCAACGGAACAAGTTACCCTAGGGATAACAGCGCAATCCTATTCTAGAGTCCATATCGACAATAGGGTTTACGACCTCGATGTTGGATCAGGACATCCTAATGGTGCAGCAGCTATTAATGGTTCGTTTGTTCAACGATTAAAGTCCTACGTGATCTGAGTTCAGACCGGAGTAATCCAGGTCGGTTTCTATCTATTATAAGCCCTTCCCAGTACGAAAGGACAAGAAGGACAAGGCCTACTTGAAACAAGCGCCTTCATGACTAAGAGATGATATAATCTTAACCTCATAATAATTAAACAATACTTATAGCCCAAGAAAAGGGTTGGCTAGTGTGGCAGAGACCGGTAATTGCATAAAACTTAAGCTTTTATTGTCAGAGGTTCAACTCCTCTCTCTAGCAACATGTTTATCGTAAATCTCCTATCAGTTATCGTGCCTGTACTACTAGCAGTAGCATTTCTCACCCTAGTAGAACGAAAAGTACTAGGCTACATGCAACTGCGTAAGGGCCCTAATATTGTAGGTCCCCACGGACTTCTTCAACCAATCGCTGACGCTGTAAAACTATTCATCAAAGAACCCCTCCAACCATTAACATCATCAATCACCATATTTATCGTGGCCCCAATCCTAGCCCTCACACTAGCCCTGACAATATGAATCCCACTTCCCATACCCTATCCCCTAATTAATATAAACCTTGGAGTCCTGTTCATGCTGGCCATATCAAGCCTGGCCGTCTATGCAATTCTATGATCTGGATGAGCCTCAAATTCAAAATACGCATTAATTGGAGCCCTACGGGCAGTAGCACAGACCATTTCCTATGAAGTGACACTAGCTATTATTTTACTATCTGTGCTACTGATAAATGGCTCCTTCACACTATCAACATTAATCACCACCCAAGAATTCATATGATTAATTATCCCGTCATGGCCTCTAACAATAATATGATTCATCTCCACACTAGCGGAGACGAACCGTGCTCCATTTGACCTCACAGAGGGAGAATCAGAACTGGTCTCAGGATTTAATGTCGAATACGCAGGAGGGCCATTCGCTCTCTTCTTCTTGGCAGAATACGCAAATATTATTATAATAAATGCTCTCACCACTATCCTATTCCTAGGAGCTTACCACAGTCCTATCATACCCGAATTATATACCATGAACTTCGCCATAAAAACACTAATTCTCACCATCTCATTCCTATGAGTACGAGCATCATACCCTCGATTCCGATACGACCAACTGATACACCTATTATGAAAAAACTTCCTCCCCCTTACACTAGCTCTATGTATATGACATGTAACAATGCCTATCATCATAGCAAGCATTCCACCTCAAACTTAAGAAATATGTCTGATAAAAGAGTTACTTTGATAGAGTAAAACATAGAGGTTTAAATCCTCTTATTTCTAGAATTGCAGGGTTTGAACCTACTCTCAGGAATTCAAAATTCCTTGTGCTACCACTTTACACCATATTCTAAGTAAGGTCAGCTAAATAAGCTATCGGGCCCATACCCCGAAAATGTTGGTTTATATCCTTCCCGTACTAATTAACCCCTTAATTCTCTCAGTAATCTTAACAACGGTTGTCGCCGGTACTGTAATAGTAATAATTAGTTCCCACTGACTAATGACATGAATCGGCTTCGAGATAAATATACTAACCATCATCCCCATCCTGATGAAACACCACAACCCCCGATCCACAGAAGCCGCCACTAAATATTTCCTGACCCAAGCAACCGCATCTATGCTCCTCATACTAGCCATTATTATTAACTTATTACACTCCGGCCAATGAACTGTTATAAACCTGCACAACCCATTATCATCTATCATTATTACTTTAGCCATAGCTATAAAACTAGGCCTAGCCCCATTCCACTTTTGAGTACCAGAAGTAACACAAGGCATCCCTCTGTCATCAGGACTTATCCTACTTACATGACAAAAATTAGCCCCACTATCTATTCTATACATGATCACACCCTGTATCAACCATCATATGATCTTAACAATATCCCTAACATCTATCCTAATTGGAGGATGAGGAGGACTCAATCAAACTCAATTGCGCAAAATCATAGCCTACTCCTCTATCGCCCACATAGGGTGAATGACCGCCGTACTAACATATAACCCAACTATAATATTACTCAATCTACTTATCTACATCCTAATAACTCTAACCACATTCATGCTATTTATTATAAACTCCTCCACCACTACACTGATACTATCCCACACATGAAATAAAATACCCCTAATTACCCTATCCACACTAGTTATTATATTATCACTAGGAGGCCTGCCTCCCCTAACAGGATTCCTGCCAAAATGAATAATCATTCAAGAAATCACCAACAACGGCAGCATCATACTATCCACCCTAATAGCCGTTACAGCACTACTAAACCTATACTTCTACATGCGCCTCACATATGCAACCTCCCTTACCATATTCCCAACAACGAACAACATAAAGGCCAAATGACAACTCGAAAACACGAAAAAAATAAACTGCTTATCACCCCTAATTATTATATCAACTTTAACCCTTCCTTTAGCACCTATAATAATGCTACTGAACTAGAAGTTTAGGTTAACTTAGACCAAAAGCCTTCAAAGCTTTAAGTAAGTCATCACAGACTTAACTTCTGATTTAAGGACTGCAAGACTATATCTCACATCAATTGAACGCAAATCAATCACTTTAATTAAGCTAAGCCCTTCTAGATTGGTGGGCTTTAAACCCACGAAACTTTAGTTAACAGCTAAAAACCCTACACAACTGGCTTCAATCTACTTCTCCCGCCGTGTAGGGGAAAAAAGGCGGGAGAAGCCCCGGCAGGATTGAAGCTGCTTCTTTGAATTTGCAATTCAATGTGAATAACACCTCAGGGCCTGGTAAAAAGAGGACTCAACCTCTGTCTTTAGATTTACAGTCTAATGCTTACTCAGCCATTTTACCTATGTTCGTAAACCGTTGACTATTCTCAACTAACCACAAAGATATCGGTACCCTTTATCTATTATTTGGTGCCTGAGCTGGAATAGTAGGCACTGCCCTTAGCCTATTAATCCGAGCCGAGCTAGGTCAACCTGGTGCTCTTCTAGGTGATGACCAAATCTATAACGTAATTGTTACTGCCCATGCTTTTGTAATAATCTTTTTCATGGTAATACCAATTATAATTGGAGGTTTTGGCAACTGACTAGTGCCTCTGATGATTGGTGCCCCTGACATGGCATTCCCTCGAATAAACAATATGAGCTTCTGACTACTTCCACCATCCTTTCTACTACTACTTGCCTCCTCAATAGTTGAGGCCGGAGCCGGCACTGGTTGGACTGTATATCCTCCTTTAGCCGGAAACCTGGCTCATGCAGGAGCCTCCGTGGATCTGACAATTTTCTCCTTGCATCTGGCAGGGGTGTCCTCTATTTTAGGAGCCATTAACTTTATTACTACAATTATTAATATAAAACCCCCAGCATTATCTCAATATCAGACACCCCTATTCGTATGATCCGTTCTAATTACCGCAGTTTTACTCCTACTATCCCTACCCGTCCTGGCCGCGGGCATTACTATGCTATTGACGGATCGAAACCTAAACACTACCTTTTTTGATCCTGCAGGAGGGGGAGATCCTATCCTGTATCAACATTTATTCTGATTTTTTGGTCATCCTGAAGTCTACATTTTGATTCTGCCCGGGTTTGGAATTATTTCACATATTGTTACCTATTACTCAGGTAAAAAAGAGCCTTTTGGGTACATAGGAATGGTATGGGCCATGATATCTATTGGATTCTTAGGCTTCATTGTATGAGCTCACCATATGTTCACAGTAGGGATAGATGTAGATACCCGAGCATACTTCACATCAGCTACTATAATTATCGCCATTCCTACTGGTGTTAAAGTATTCAGCTGACTAGCAACACTGCACGGGGGAAACATTAAATGATCTCCAGCAATGCTATGGGCCTTAGGATTCATCTTTTTATTCACAGTAGGGGGTCTAACAGGAATTGTTCTTGCCAACTCTTCACTAGATATTGTGCTTCATGACACATATTATGTAGTTGCCCATTTTCATTATGTCCTGTCCATAGGCGCCGTGTTCGCTATTATGGGCGGATTCGTTCACTGATTCCCCTTATTCACGGGATATACACTCAGCACTACCTGGGCAAAAATCCACTTCTTAATTATATTTGTAGGAGTAAATATAACCTTCTTTCCCCAACACTTCCTAGGCCTATCTGGCATACCCCGACGTTATTCTGATTACCCAGATGCCTACACAACCTGAAACACAGTTTCATCTATAGGCTCCTTCATCTCACTCACCGCCGTGATGTTAATAGTATTTATAGTGTGAGAAGCCTTTGCTTCAAAACGAGAGGTCTCTATGGTTGAACTCCCAACAACTAATCTCGAATGACTACATGGATGCCCTCCCCCATACCATACCTTCGAAGAGCCTACCTACATTAATCCAAAATAATGCGAGAAAGGAAGGAATCGAACCCCCAAAGACTGGTTTCAAGCCAGTACCATAACCGCTATGACTTTCCCTATAATGAGATATTAGTAAAATTTACATAACTTTGTCAAAGTTAAGTTATAGGTGGAACTCCTGTATATCTCCATGGCATATCCTTTTCAGCTAGGTTTCCAAGACGCTACCTCTCCTATTATAGAAGAACTACTAAATTTTCATGACCATACCCTAATAATTGTTTTTCTGATTAGCTCCCTCGTTCTATATATCATCTCACTAATATTAACAACAAGCCTGACTCACACCAGTACTATGGATGCACAGGAAGTAGAGACAATTTGAACTATCCTCCCCGCTATTATTCTCATTATAATCGCTCTCCCTTCATTGCGGATCCTTTATATAATAGACGAAATCAACAACCCTTCTTTGACCGTTAAAACCATAGGCCATCAGTGATACTGAAGTTACGAATATACTGATTATGAAGACCTTAACTTCGACTCCTATATAATTCCAACATCAGACCTAAAACCCGGGGAACTGCGCCTATTGGAAGTAGACAATCGAGTTGTCCTTCCTATGGAGATAACTATTCGAATGTTAATCTCATCCGAAGATGTGTTACACTCATGAGCCGTGCCCTCTCTAGGGCTAAAAACAGATGCTATTCCCGGCCGTCTAAATCAAACGACTCTACTATCAACCCGACCCGGATTATACTACGGACAGTGTTCCGAAATTTGTGGCTCAAATCACAGCTTTATGCCTATCGTACTAGAAGTAGTGCCGTTGAAACATTTTGAAAAATGGTCCTCATCAATACTATAAATTCACTAAGAAGCTAATTAGCGTTAACCTTTTAAGTTAAAGATTAGAAGTTTAGACCTTCTCTCAGTGATATGCCACAGTTAGATACATCAACATGATTTATTACAATTGTATCAATGATTTTAACACTATTTATTATAATACAACTAAAAATCTCCAAACACTTATATTATATTAACCCAGAGCCAAAAACAACCAAATCCATAAAAAGCACAACCCCTTGAGAGAATAAATGAACGAAAATCTATTTGCCTCATTCATTACCCCTACGCTAATAGGCCTGCCTATTGTTGTTTTAATCATTATGTTCCCAAGCATTCTTTTTCCTACAACCACACGACTTATTAATAACCGGCTAGTGGCCATTCAACAATGACTAATTCATCTAACCTCCAAACAAATAATGAGTATCCACAATAAAAAAGGACAAACCTGGACCCTAATACTAATATCACTAATTATATTTATTGGCTCTACGAATTTACTAGGCCTATTACCCCACTCATTCACTCCTACAACACAACTGTCAATGAATTTAGGTATGGCAATTCCCCTGTGAGCTGGAACAGTTATCTTAGGATTCCGACATAAAACCAAAGCATCTCTAGCACATTTCTTACCACAGGGAACCCCTATCCCGCTAATCCCTATACTAGTGATCATCGAGACGATTAGCCTATTCATTCAGCCGATAGCTCTGGCGGTTCGACTCACCGCTAATATCACTGCAGGTCATCTGCTCATCCACTTAATTGGCGGGGCAACTCTCGTCCTAATAACCATCAGCACAGCCACTGCTCTAATTACATTTGTCATCCTGGTTCTTCTGACTATCCTGGAATTCGCTGTCGCCCTAATCCAGGCCTACGTCTTTACACTACTTGTAAGTCTTTATTTACATGATAATGCCTAATGACCCACCAAACACACGCCTACCATATAGTAAATCCAAGCCCTTGGCCACTTACCGGAGCCCTCTCCGCTCTATTACTTACATCCGGCCTAGTTATATGATTTCACTTCAACTCCGTACTTTTACTATCCATTGGACTAATCTCCAACACATTAACTATATATCAATGATGACGAGATATTGTACGAGAAGGTACATTTCAAGGCCACCACACCCCCGTCGTACAAAAAGGTCTTCGCTACGGCATAATCCTTTTCATTGTATCCGAAGTATTCTTCTTCTCAGGATTTTTCTGGGCCTTTTACCACTCCAGCCTAGCCCCTACCCCCGAACTAGGGGGCTACTGACCTCCAGCAGGTATTACCCCTCTAAATCCACTAGAGGTTCCACTTCTAAATACATCAGTTCTTTTAGCCTCCGGAGTGTCTATCACCTGAGCTCACCATAGTTTAATAGAGGGAAACCGCAAACACATAATTCAAGCACTATTCATCACAATCTGCCTAGGATTATATTTCACCATTCTACAAGCGTCAGAGTATTATGAGACATCCTTCACAATCTCCGATGGAGTTTACGGCTCTACTTTCTTTATAGCCACAGGCTTCCATGGTCTTCATGTGATTATCGGATCCACTTTCCTCATCGTATGCCTCCTACGACAGCTAAAATTCCATTTCACTTCCAACCATCACTTCGGATTTGAGGCCGCCGCATGATACTGACACTTTGTAGACGTGGTATGACTATTCCTGTATGTCTCCATCTATTGATGAGGATCTTATCCTTTTAGTATAATTAGTATGACTGACTTCCAATTAGTCGGCTCTGGGCAGCTCCAGAAAAGGATAATCAACCTAGCCCTAACACTATTAATCAACGCAGCCCTAGCATCATTACTGGTAATCATCGCATTCTGACTCCCTCAAATAAATGTATATAGTGAGAAATCAAGCCCCTATGAATGTGGATTTGACCCCATGGGCTCTGCTCGATTACCTTTCTCAATAAAGTTCTTTCTAGTAGCAATTACATTCTTACTATTCGATCTAGAAATCGCTCTTCTTTTACCTCTGCCATGGGCATCCCAAACTAGCAACCTACATACTATGCTTATAATATCAATTATCCTAATCTCATTACTAATAATCAGCCTTGCCTACGAATGATCCCAAAAGGGATTAGAGTGATCCGAATATGATAATTAGTTTAAATAAAACAAGTGATTTCGACTCACTAGATTGTGAGCACTCTCATAATTATCAAATGTCACTAACTTACGTAAATATTATATTGGCATTCATAGTATCAGCTCTGGGCCTATTCATGTATCGATCCCATATAATATCGTCACTTCTGTGTTTAGAAGGCATAATGCTATCACTGTTCGTAATAGCATCTATGGCTATTCTCACCTCCCACCTAACTTTAGCTAGCATAATGCCCATTATTCTATTAGTATTTGCAGCCTGCGAAGCAGCCCTAGGTTTATCTCTACTAGTAATAGTATCAAATACATACGGAATAGACTACGTGCAAAACCTCAACCTTCTTCAATGCTAAAAATCATTATTCCCACGGTAATACTTATCCCCCTTACATGATTATCAAAAACCAATATAATATGAATTAACACAACGGTCTATAGCCTAGTAATCAACCTAGCATGCCTACCACTAATAAATCAATTTAGCGACAATAGTCTTAACATATCACTATTATTTTTCTCTGACTCACTATCTACTCCATTACTACTACTATCCACATGACTACTACCGCTAATAATTATTGCCAGTCAATTTCACATGGCCAACGAGCCTGTCGTACGGAAAAAATTATACATCACGATATTAATTCTGCTCCAGCTATTTCTTATTATAACCTTCTCGGCTACCGAGCTAATTTTATTCTATATTCTATTTGAAGCAACACTAGTTCCTACCCTGATTGTAATTACCCGATGAGGCGGACAAACAGAACGACTCAACGCAGGCCTTTACTTCCTGTTCTACACCCTAGTAGGATCGCTACCCCTTCTAGTTGCATTAGTGTTTATCCAAAACACCATGGGCTCACTAAACTTCCTACTAATCCAATACTGGGTTAAACCCCTCATAACCACATGAGGCGACACACTGCTCTGATTAGCATGCATGATGGCATTTATAGTTAAAATGCCCTTATATGGGCTTCACCTGTGATTACCCAAGGCCCATGTAGAAGCCCCCATTGCGGGATCTATAGTCCTAGCAGCCGTCTTGCTAAAATTAGGAGGGTATGGAATACTACGAATTACCATCATCCTTAACCCTCTAACTGACACCCTGGCCTATCCATTTCTAATACTGTCCCTATGGGGAATAATCATAACAAGCTCTATCTGTCTGCGCCAAACGGACCTAAAATCATTAATTGCTTATTCATCAGTCAGTCATATAGCCCTAGTAATCGTGGCAATCCTCATTCAAACTCCGTGAAGCTTCATAGGAGCAACCGCACTAATAATTGCACATGGTCTTACATCATCTATGCTATTCTGTTTGGCAAACTCGAACTACGAGCGCATTCATAGCCGGACTATAATTCTGGCCCGAGGTCTACAAATAATCTTACCCCTAATAGCAGCCTGATGGCTGCTAGCCAGTCTTATAAATCTTGCACTTCCACCTTCAATTAATCTCATCGGTGAATTATTTGTAGTTGTATCAACATTCACTTGATCTAATTTGTCAATTATTCTAATGGGGATTAACATCGTCATCACGGCCCTCTATTCGCTCTATATATTAATTACTACACAACGAGGAAAGCACTCATACCACGTTAATAATATCAAACCCTCCTACACACGAGAAAACACCCTCATAATACTTCATCTGACACCCCTACTGCTCCTAACTCTTAACCCTATGATCATTCTAGGCACCTCATATTGTAAATATAGTTTAACAAAAACACTAGATTGTGAATCTAGTAATAGAAATTGAGTTTCTTATTTACCGAAAAAGCATGCAAGAACTGCTAACTCATGCTTCCTCACTTAACAGTGAGGCTTTTTCGAACTTTTAAAGGATAAGAGCTATCCATTGGTCTTAGGAACCAAAAAATTTGGTGCAACTCCAAATAAAAGTAATAAATCTATTTTCTATTTCCCTAATAATATCCCTAACTATCTTAACCCTGCCAATCTTAGTAACTCTGCTCAATAATTTCAACCGCAACCTCTACCCCAACTACGTAAAAACTATAATTTCTTACTCCTTTGCTTTAAGTTTAATCCCTACTCTCATATTTATCCACTCTGGCCAAGAAATGGTAGTCTCCAACTGACACTGAATAACAATCCAAACCATAAAATTTACACTCAGCTTTAAACTCGACTATTTCTCAATATTATTTATACCAGTAGCCTTATTCGTCACATGATCTATTATAGAATTTTCCATATGATATATACACTCAGACCCACATGCCCACAAATTCTTCAAATATTTGCTGATATTTCTCATCACTATAATAATCCTAGTCACCGCCAATAATCTATTTCAATTGTTTATTGGCTGAGAAGGCGTAGGGATTATGTCATTTCTACTGATCGGCTGATGGTACGGCCGAACAGACGCCAACACTGCAGCCCTACAAGCAATTTTATATAACCGCATCGGAGATATTGGGTTCATTATATCAATAGCATGATTTATGTCCAACTCCAACACATGGGAGCTACAACAAATTTTTATGCTTGACTCCAATAACATGAACCTACCCCTCATGGGCCTTCTACTAGCCGCCACGGGAAAGTCAGCACAATTTGGCCTTCATCCATGACTCCCCTCAGCCATAGAAGGTCCAACTCCCGTATCCGCCCTACTTCATTCAAGCACCATAGTTGTCGCTGGCGTCTTCCTATTAATCCGATTTTATCCCCTACTAGAAAACAACAAACTTCTTCAAACCATAACCCTCTGCCTAGGAGCTATTACCACCTTATTTACAGCGATCTGCGCCCTAACCCAGAATGACATCAAAAAAATTGTAGCCTTTTCAACATCAAGTCAACTAGGATTAATAATAGTCACTATTGGCATCAACCAACCCCACCTAGCATTTCTCCACATCTGCACCCACGCATTCTTCAAAGCTATGCTGTTTATATGCTCTGGGTCTATCATCCATAGCCTGGGAGACGAACAAGACATTCGAAAGATAGGCGGATTATACAAAGCAATACCTTACACAACCACTGCTCTCATTATCGGAAGCCTAGCCCTCACGGGCATGCCATTTCTCACAGGATTTTATTCCAAAGACCTAATCATCGAAACTGCCAACACGTCGTATACCAACGCCTGAGCCCTACTAACTACTCTCATTGCCACATCCCTGACAGCCGTGTACAGCACTCGGATTATCTTCTTTGCACTACTAGGTCAACCCCGATTCCCCAGCCTAATCTTAGTTAATGAAAACAACCCTTTATTAATGAACTCTATCAAACGCCTCCTAATGGGAAGCGTGTTTGCTGGGTTCCTAATCTCTAACAATATCCCCCCTATAACGGTCCCACAAATAACTATGCCCTACTACCTAAAACTCGCCGCCCTAGCAGTAACTATTGCAGGATTCACTATCGCATTTGAATTAACCAACGCCACACAGAACCTAGAACTTAAGTACCCTAAAACAATATTTAAATTTTCAAACATACTAGGATTCTTCCCAACTATTGTCCATCGCCTTCAACCATTTATAAACCTGTCATCAAGCCAAAAATCCGCCTCCATAATCCTAGACCAGACCTGAATGGAAACAGTCCTACCAAAATCTCTCTCCCACATCCAACAAATCTCATCTACACTAGTATCCACCCAGAAAGGCCTAATTAAATTATATTTCCTCTCATTCTTAATTACCTTGGCCCTGGGAATCATAACATTTAGTTTCCACGAGTAACCTCTATAATCACTACAACCCCAATAAATAGTGTTCAACCCGTCACCACCACCAGCCAAGTACCATAACTGTATAAAGCCGCAACACCCACTACCTCCTTACTAAATACTCCGGAATCTCCAGTGTCATAAACCACCCAATCACCCATATTATTAAATTCAAAAATAAAACCTAACTCATCATCTTTGAACACAGTAATCACAAGAACAACTTCCATAACCAACCCTACAATAAAGGACCCCAGTACTACCACGTTAGAAGTCCACACTTCAGGATACTGCTCCGTAGCTATGGCAGTAGTATAACCGAAAACGACAAGCATTCCTCCTAAATAAATCAGAAACACTATCAAACCTAAAAAAGACCCACCAAAACTAATCACAATCCCACACCCCACCCCTCCACTCACAATAAGACCCAGACCCCCATAAATTGGTGAAGGCTTTGAGGAAAACCCTACAAAACCAATCACAAAAATAATACTTAGAATAAACACAATGTAAGTAAACATTATTCTCGCATGGGTTCAAACCATGACCTGTGACATGAAAAGCCACCGTTGTATTTCAACTACAAGAACGATAATGACCAACATTCGTAAATCCCATCCCCTTATTAAAATCGTTAACAGCTCCCTAGTAGATCTCCCAGCTCCCTCAAACATCTCATCCTGATGGAACTTCGGCTCCCTTCTAGGAGTATGCCTAGGAATCCAAATCCTAACCGGATTATTCCTAGCCATACATTACACAGCAGACACAGCAACAGCCTTTAATTCAGTCACCCATATCTGCCGAGACGTTAATTACGGCTGAATCCTCCGCTATCTTCACGCCAACGGAGCCTCCATATTCTTCATCTGCCTCTATCTCCACGTAGGCCGAGGCCTTTACTATGGGTCCTATACCCTAACCGAAACTTGAAACATCGGTATTCTCTTACTGTTCGCTGTAATAGCAACAGCATTCATAGGCTATGTGTTACCATGAGGACAGATATCCTTCTGAGGAGCAACAGTTATTACAAATCTCCTATCGGCAATCCCCTATGTCGGCACAGACTTGGTGGAATGAATCTGAGGAGGATTCTCAGTCGACAAAGCAACTCTTACTCGATTCTTCGCCTTTCACTTCCTCCTACCATTCATCATCGCAGCTATAGTAATAGTACATCTGCTATTCCTACACGAAACAGGATCTAATAATCCAACAGGTATCCCATCTGATATAGATGCCATCCCATTCCACCCCTATTACACAATCAAAGACGCCCTAGGATTCTTAGTTATAATCATAATACTATTAACCTTGGTACTATTCTCTCCAGACCTCCTAGGAGACCCTGACAACTACACCCCAGCTAACCCACTAAACACCCCACCACATATCAAGCCAGAATGATATTTCCTATTTGCCTATGCAATTCTACGCTCAATCCCTAACAAGCTAGGTGGGGTCCTAGCCCTAGTCCTCTCTATCCTAGTCCTAGCTATCGTCCCACTTCTCCACACGTCTAAGCAACGAAGCATAACTTTCCGCCCAATCAGTCAATGCCTATTTTGACTTCTAGTGGCTAACCTACTAACTTTAACTTGAATCGGAGGCCAACCAGTGGAACACCCCTATATCATCATTGGCCAACTAGCATCCATCCTTTACTTTATGATTATTCTCGTCCTCATACCACTTATCAGCATTATAGAAAACCATCTACTCAAGTGAAGAGTCTATGTAGTATACTCATTACACTGGTCTTGTAAACCAGAGATGAGGAACAGTAATTCCTCCAAAGACTCAAGGAAAGAGCATAAGCCCTACCATCAGCACCCAAAGCTGAAATTCTGTTTAAACTATTCCTTGCAGGCATAATGTACTACTACCAGTCCTATGTACATCGTGCATTAACTTTATTTCCCCATGAATAGTGTAGCATGTACATATATAATCATATATTACATGAGCACATTATATTATTTATCGTACATAAACCATTCTATGTGATAAGTCCCAGTCAACATGACTATCCTACATGTGTTGTTGGTCTATTGATTTACCATCCTCCGTGAAACCAGCAACCCGCCCACAACGTGCCCCTCTTCTCGCCCCGGGCCCATAGAATGTGGGGGTAGCTAGAATGGGTAGTAAACGGCATCTGGTTCTTACTTCAGGACCATTTAGGAGAAGATCGCCCATACGTTCCTCTTAAATAAGACATCACGATGGATGACGGGTCTATTTGTCTCTTATCTCGGCAATAAATGAATCTGGAGTGCCCTTGGTATTTTTTTATTTGGGGGATGCTTGAATCAGCCATGGCCGCCGGGCCTCGTCGCGGGACGGAGAAACTCTGGACGAGCATAGCATGTACCTTCATAGTACACATGATGAGAGGTCAAGGGTGGAACGTTAATGGAGCAGGAAGTCAAATGTAAGGCTAACATTTATGAATGATGCAAGTACATGGAACTGATATCTTTACATGTTTGGTGTTGGGTCCACGGGCTGCCATAAAGGGGACATAATTTTAATGGTTTCGGGACATATATAACCGTCGACGCACGTGTACGCACGTGTACGCACGTGTACGCACGTGTACGCACGTGTACGCACGTGTACGCACGTGTACGCACGTGTACGCACGTGTACGCACGTGTACGCACGTGTACGCACGTGTACGCACGTGTACGCACGTGTACGCACGTGTACGCACGTGTACGCACGTGTACGCACGTGTACGCACGTGTACGCACGTGTACGCACGTGTACGCACGTGTACGCACGTGTACGCACGTGTACGCACGTGTACGCACGTGTACGCACGTGTACGCACGTGTACGCACGTGTACGCACGTGTACGCACGTGTACGCACGTGTACGCACGTGTACGCACGTGTACGCACGTGTACGCACGTATACGCACGTATACGCACGTGTACGCACGTGTACGCACGTGTACGCACGTGTACGCACGTGTACGCACGTGTACGCACGTGTACGCACGTGTACGCACGTGTACGCACGTGTACGCACGTGTACGCACGTGTACGCACGTGTACGCACGTGTACGCACGTGTACGCACGTGTACGCACGTGTACGCACGTGTACGCACGTGCGCGTGTCGTGTACCAGAACTACCCTTGCCTAACAAACCCCCCCCACCCCCCGTTAAGTCCAACTTACACAGCTCAAGTCCTGCCAAACCCCAAAAACAAGACTATACCCTGAATAAGCATACAGACCTAACTCTCTACCCCATTAAAATATAATACTGCCTTCGTGATAGAATCGTATCACTTTAATGAGACAACGTTCCTTAGACAGCTATGCCTCTAGATTCGTAACGCGTTTTAATGGCCCCCGCTCCAAATCTCA